GAATATGGAAAGGAAAAATGTAGAACCTAGAAAGGAAAAGATAATTAGGAATTACGAGTCTTAAAATCGAACAAAATAAGGATTTCATTTTTTGAGTGATCATATGATGCCTTTTTCTTTTTATTTGAAATAGTAGTTGAATGAACCCACTACTGATACTGAAATCTAATGAGTTAAAATGAAAGTAAAGGGTGTTATAAGGTCACTATTCGTTCGAAAATAAAAAGTGGATGGGTTCGAGACAATTCAAAAAGAAAAGATCAAAATAGAAATGATTTTCAAATTTTATTCCAGAGTAATTCAAAGGGAATTTCATTTTTGAATAAAGTTACACAGTTCTTATTATTTTATTAGTTCGCTCAAGAATTATTCAATGCATCTGTTGATTCGAATGCACAGGATAAGTAAATGTCACAGATGAGAAATCGATTTCTTTTTCTACTTCTGTTAGTCTATCTTTATTAGTGCCGTCTATCATGATAATGATTGATGAATCCAAAACTTTTAATTGGCCCTTTTTGGTACTCTCATATCTGTCAAAAATGAAAACTTAGGTAAGTGTTTTCTAAACATATGTATAAAAAAAACATATTTCATTTAGCCCCTTTATGTCTACTATAACTAGTTATTTCGGTTTTTTACTAGCGGCTTTAACTATAACCTCAGCTTTATTTATTGGTCTGAGCAAGATACGACTTATTTGAAATTAATTAAATGAACAATTCATAAAAAGAAATCTTTATGCAGTATTCCATGTATTCTATAGTCCCTTACCCCGTGTCAATTATTGGTCATTGAGATTCACGAGCAATTTGGATTACTATTTAGGGATAGATATTACCTTTCGTTTTTCCCTTTCAAACAAATTGAAATGATTGAAGTTTTTTTATTTGGAATCGTGTTGGGTCTAATTCCTATTACTTTGGTTGGATTATTCGTAACTGCATATTTACAATACAGACGTGGTGATCAGTTGGACCTTTGATTAATTAACATCTCTTTTTTTGATTTTGATTGACCTCCTCCTTTAATTCGCAGGAGGTCAAGTTCAGATTGTTGCTCAAGTTAGCGAAGTTATTTCAGTATAACAAGAATGGAATCACGCTCTGTAGGATTTGAACCTACGACATTGGATTTTGGAGACCCACGTTCTACCGAACTGAACTAAGAGCGCTTTTTTATTCCATTATTACATAAGACTCTAATGAAAAGGGTTCCTTTTGTAACCCCAATACACCTTGCATGCAATATACTATTATCTATTATATAGCATCATAAAATCAAAATTATTATGTCCAATTTTAATCGATCTCAATTGATCCCTCCTTGCTGCTCAGAGAAAAAGTAATATAAATAGATAGGGATGACAGGATTTGAACCTGTGACATTTTGTACCCAAAACAAACGCGCTACCAAGCTGCGCTACATCCCTTTCAATTGGTCTACAGTGTCATTGTAGAGAATCCCTGTCTTCTTTTCCAGATCGTTATTTCTTCCATTGATATATACAATTTCTCTTTCTATTTCTGCTTTTTGGTCTCATTTCATATAATAATAACATAAATTATATACATATGAAACTCACTGTAAAAAAAATGAATAGTTTTCGGGAATGTTCAGGAAGAAAGGGGCAGATTTTTCGGTTTTAAGAGAAAGAAAATCTATCTACCAGATCATTGTACATTTCAATTTGAATTAGGAATTCCGCGTATAAATACAAGCAGTCCTTAATTACATATATATCTGATCATATATGTATTACCCCTAATGTATTTCAATAAAAATAAAGAAGGAGGATTTTCAATGCGAGATCTAAAAACTTATCTTTCCACAGCACCGGTACTAAGTACTCTATGGTTTGGATCTTTAGCGGGTCTATTGATAGAGATCAATCGCTTTTTCCCGGATGCGTTGATATTCCCTTTTTTTTCATTTTAGTTATTGACATGGAAAGTAGTGAAGAAGGTTAGAGATACAATTCCTTTCCCCCTCTTTCCTCCCTTATTTTCAAACGAAAAGGGAAATAAGGGAGGAAAGAGAAAGAATAAAAGTGGATTCCACTTTAGCGAAATTCGGATTCAGACTCGAATTAAATTAAGAATATAATAAAAGAAAAGGGAAAATGTAAATGTGGATCTAGACGGAACAACACAGTATCCTATAAGATACTTCAATTCACTATTGTGATACGAATAAAAATAAATAGAGTTAAAAATCTTTGTATTACTTAATTATTTTATTTAATTTACTAGTCTCTATTGAAAATCTTTTATAATTGGATTTCGAGTTAGTAACTTCTATTTTTTTCCTTTATTTGTTTCGGATTGAAAATAGAAGAGTTGAGTGAATCAAGAATTCAAGGGAGGTTCATGGCCAAAGGTGGTAAAGGTGCCCGAGTAACAGTTATTTTGGAATGTACCAGTTGTATCCGAAAAGATGTTAATAAGGAATCAACAGGTGTTTCCAGATATATTACTCAAAAGAATCGACACAATACGCCTAGTCGATTGGAATTGAGAAAATTCTGTCCCTATTGTTTCAAACATACGATTCATGGGGAGGTAAAGAAATAGATTAAACAAGCACTTGTGTATCACCCTATCAAATAACCGGAAAAATGACATCATTATTTTTATCTAATATATAATGTTCTATATATAATAGAACAAAAAGAAACAAATCCTATTTCTTATAATTTTAATTCATTTTAATCTGCCCGAAATAGGATTTTCGGGATAAGGAATAAACAAACTATGGATAAACCCAAACGACCTTTTCTTAAATCCAAGCGATCTTTTCATAGGCGGTTGCTCCCGATCCGATCGGGAGATCGAATTGATTATAGAAACATGAGTTTAATTAGTCGCTTTATTAGTGAACAAGGAAAAATATTATCTAGACGGGTGAATAGATTGACCTTGAAACAACAACGATTAATTACTATTGCTATAAAACAAGCTCGTATTTTATCTCCGTTACCCTTTCTTAATAATGAGAAACAATTTGAAAGAGCTACGTCGACCACTAGAACTATAGGTCTTGGAACCAGAAAAAAATAGAAAACCAAAGCTTTTTTTTATTGAACGTGTTCATTCATTTTGAATACTTTTCACATTTGAATCCTATTTTATCATACTAATCTACTTTCCCGGAGTTCTTTCTCCGGGGAACTCCGTTTAAATCATTCTGGCGTATTTTTTCCACTCTCCTTATCTTATGATCTCATTGAAAATCATATAAAGACAGTTCCTATTTGATATAGCTATTTGCGCCAGCATTTTACGATTAAGAAGCAATTGTCTCTTGTGCAGATCATTTATGAATTTACTATAACTATAGGATACCCCACTCCCGCGAATTACTGCGTTTATCCGAGCGATCCACAAACGTCGAAAGTCTCTTTTTTGTCTATCTCTATCCCGATGGGCCGAAACCAAAGCTCTTATTTTCTGTTGAGTAATAGTTCGAGTAAGCCTTGAATGAGCCCCTCGAAAGCTTGATGCAAATAAACGAATTTTTGTTCTACGTCTCCGAGCTATATATCCTCGTTTAATTCTGGTCATTGACTAAATGAAACTTTGATGAATAACGAATTCATTTCTTTTCTTTCAGTTATTCTTTTCCCCTTCTCTATTAATAACAAAACATATTTTTCCAATGTATAAAATAAAAATTCCAACAGCTTTTGCTACTATAACCTTCCCTCCCCAACCACGATATTTTCTTTTTTCTAGGCATTTCACCCCCGAATAAGAAATTGTATTGATATTCGGTGTCAAAAATAGATATATAAATGGATAAATAAATGGCGGGTTCCATCGTTTCTATGGCTACTTCTTAAATTAAACGGTGAGGTCCTCTCTATACACCGGAGCCTCTTCCCTTTCATTTAATCAAGGTTATTGGTAACTTGTACAGTTCGCATTCTTTGGCTCTACCTATGAATTATCCAGTAATAGATCTTTCACAATGAGATCTACTTATACAGTCACGGTATTTAATTGTGGAGGTTAGCTAGGTAGTTGACCCTGTTAGTCCGTCCGTTCTTGCACGCGTGAGAGCATCATCTTTTTTTTTTTTACTTTTAAATAGGATTTCCTCCGCTTAATGGAATAACCATTTGCTACCAATGGGGAACTGCTTCTTAGCTTAAATTGAGGTGATTGGATTTGCACCAGCGGAAAACCATAAATTTCATACACAAACAATAAGGATATGATAGAATTTTTTATTTTTAGATAGTGAATGGAGTTCTTCTATTCTATCCTATTCACCGGTATCGATCGTCGAGACTGTAAAATCCTTTTCTTTTGCCCCAGACTATGTAATGTATGATCTGAACGAGTCGCACATACACCTTAGTACATGTTCCTCGGCGCTGAGGACATCCCCGAAGAGCGGGGGATTTCGTGACATTTCGAATTGGCTGTCTTGTGTTTCTAATAAGTTGTTTAATAGTTGGCATGCTGAATCGTATCGATAATGAGCTGGTTTAGATCGATCCTAACCGTATGATTATGAATTACTTCTAGTTAATAGAATTTTAAACCCAGTAAAAGGATAAAATCTCAAATCATGGGATTTGTATGAAATTCCTTCTATTTTCATTCAGCCGCTACAAGATCAACAATTCCATGAGCTTGGGCTTCTGCTGCTGACATAAACACATCCCTTTCCATGTCTTCGGATACAACCCATAAGGGTTTGCCCGTTCTTTGTACATAAACCTGTGTCAGGGTTTCGCGCAGTTTCAGTAGTTCTTCCGCTTCCAGGATAAATTCTACTGTTTGTGCTTCAAAATAAGAACTGGCAGGTTGATGGATCATTACCCTGATGATATGACATAATAAACAGTTCCTCTGTTTCTCATGATGAGTCAAAAAAATAGATGAAAGAATAAGAAGAAAAAAGATAGAATTGAACAACCGTACAGGCATCTTTTGCACATTGCATACGGCTCTACAATGGAATTTACCTTTATTTTTCCTTCCATTGAATAAAGATAAAAATAAGATCTATCAGATCCCAATCGGTAAATTTTCCAATTACCACCCTTACTTTCTTTCTTTTATTTTTCCGAGTTAAAAAAAATACTATGATGGCTCTGTTGCTTTATATATTTATTTCGTCTGTGATTCAGCAATCCCAAAGTTTCTTTTTGATCCAATCAAATAAAATAAGTAAAAAGAAAATCTTCTTGTTTTTTTTTCGTGCTCTTTCATAACATAAAGATTGTTAAGAGCCTTCCGTCGTGAAAACAAAAAAGAGTTTGTGACGTTGAAATGGACTTCCGATAGATAAAAACGGAAATATCCCTTACTTTATCTCATACTACTCTCTCGATACATAATCTGATGTTTAAAAAAAATTTCTCATATCGAATTCGAAGTGCCATGCTATTATTACTTAATATTCCTATTTCATATGGCGAAGGCATAGTTTTCTTTTTTTTCTCAACTAAAATAAAAAACTCATTGGCGCCAAGCGTGAGGGAATGCTAGACGTTTGGTAATCGCTCCTCCGACCAGGAGAAAAGATCCCATTGAGGCGGCTAATCCCATACATATTGTCTGTACATCTGGTCGCACAAATTGCATAGTATCATAAATAGCTACTCCGGGTATTACCCATCCGCCAGGAGAGTTTATAAATAAATAAAAATCTTTGGTATCATTCTCTATACTGAGATATACCATCAGACTAATAAGTTGATTCGAGATCTCATTATCAACCCCCTGACCTAAAAAAAGTAATCTTTCTCGATAAAGTCGGTTGATTAGGATCAAGTTGTATCGCTTAGGAGCCGTACATGCACCTTTTGCTGCATACGGTTCAAAAAAAAAATATGAAAAAAATCAATGTGTAGATTCCAGTCCCCTTTCTTTTTTCATAGCGGGTTCTTTCTAATTTTTAACGAAGGCGCTTTTTCTTCCATCTTTCAAGAAAGATGAGTTTTAGCCCCTTTTCTATAATATAAAAAGAGTTCGCTAAACTTATTGAACTAACTTTTCATTGATGTGTCGTTTCACCGATATCCAATCCAAATCACGATGTCATTTTCTTGTTCCTGAATGGGCCTCTTCAATTCTTTCTTTTAGGTTTATGCTCTACTCCGGGTAAATATTTGCCCGATTTCGATTTGCATATATAAGGCAAATGTCCCTAATACCACTTCTTTTTGTTTTGCTACGCCTTTCTTTTTTCAATTCCTTTCATTCATTGTTGTCCGTCAAATATTTAACGTATTATTATTCGATTGATTAATAAATTGGAAATGACTCCTATTTATAAATAGGAATCCTTTATGATATAAATAGTAATAATAGGTCTATTTCCAATTGGATTTTTCTAAACGGAGCCTGGATACTTCATTTTATTGGTCCAACCAAGCCAACCATAAATTTTTGAAATTCGTATTGATAATATTAATTTGAATACTCCCCAAAAATAGATCTAATTGTACTTCACGCTCCAAATTTTCGATGATACAATCAATCGTTTTGGGGTGAAACAGAGGATATCTCGATCGGGGGAGAGAACGGGGAAATCCCATATGACCCAAGATATCTGACAAGCCGCACTATATGTCAACCCAAGTCGAATATTCCTCTCCAGGAATTCGAAAAGGTACTCTTGGAACACCAATAGGCATTAAATGCAAAAAAAGAATTAAGTACTCTATTTCACTTTGATGTGGAAACGTAACAATGGGTTTATTGTCTTCATAATATTGGCCCTTTTGGTATTTTATCCGTCGATTCGAAAAATTCCGAAAGATAAGCGAAGGCAAAATGAATCCGAATAAAGTCAAATTATTACGAATAGGCCCTTCTAATGATGAACAAGTTTGGACGTATTCGCGCATAGACAGTGGTATTAACCCCCCCATTGCATATTGGTACTTATCGGGTATAAAATAAATCTGCTTCTCTTTGTTCCTACGAACAGAATTGTTTCATTGTTACTAACAGGATACGAACAGAATAGAACAAAATGAACCCCTGTTCCGAAATAATCGACTGAGAGGGCGAGGTCCATAGTATGGTCTTTTCCAATGCAATAAAGTTACATAGTGTCTATTTTTCTTTGATAAAGAGGTATTTCCATGGGTTTGCCTTGGTATCGTGTTCATACCGTCGTATTGAATGATCCCGGTCGGCTACTTTCTGTCCATATAATGCATACAGCTCTGGTTTCTGGTTGGGCCGGTTCGATGGCTCTCTATGAATTAGCAGTTTTTGATCCCTCCGATCCCGTTCTTGATCCAATGTGGAGACAAGGTATGTTTGTTATACCTTTCATGACTCGTTTAGGAATAACCAATTCATGGGGTGGTTGGAGTATCACAGGGGGGACTATAACGAATCCGGGTATTTGGAGTTATGAAGGCGTGGCCGGAGCACATATTGTATTTTCGGGTTTGTGCTTCTTGGCAGCTATCTGGCATTGGGTATATTGGGATCTCGAAATATTTTGTGATGAACGTACAGGAAAACCCTC